TTATTCTATATAAACCTATCAAAATCTTAGCAAGAATATATTTTATAAATTTGATATTTAGACTGGAATTGACGATCAACCAATACTAGTATTATTCTTTATTAGTGTCGAATAGAAATTTAAATGGGGCGTGGCCAAGTGGTAAGGCAACGGGTTTTGGTCCCGGTATTCGGAGGTTCGAATCCTTCCGTCCCAGATGTTCTAAATCTAAATTTGATTAGAATAAGATTCTTATGAACAACAAATAAATCTTTTTTTCTCGCAAACTCGAATTGAATCGAGTCCAAATGATATGGAGAGGCACCTAAAATCTATTTGTAATCCAAGTAATATAGACGTATAAAGTACAATTCAAGGATTTGAATTCAATTAAAGAGATTTACTTCTTTCTTAAGGCTGGGTTAGAGTTAAATAATAAAAAGAAAGGGAGTAATAATCTATACTTATTTGGCTTTGTACCTATATAAGATAGTCAGCATCCCGAATAAATAAAAGGGATCCCTTTTATTTATTATTTTTCATTCTTGAGGAGTAGATCGAAGTTAATTAGTAAGGGCAAGTATTAAGTTAAATATTTTTGTCTATTCGAATTTCATTAATAAACAAAAAAATTACGCCATCTATTTTATTTAAACTTTTAGTTTTAGGTATTCCGTGTTTGACTCTAATGAATAATTCGAAATCTATGGAAGGAGTCGGAAAAATTGAGATATAAGGGATTTATTCATTTTATTCACTTTACTTTCATTCCTTTATTTTTTTTTATGAAAATCTTACAGAAAGATTACTGAATATTAAGTTAAACAAAATATTAAAATACGTATATAAAATGAGGTAAAGGCATAATATATATGTATATATTGTTATTGTTCTATTTCATCCAGCGTAGTTTTTCGTTGTGAAACAAAATTTTTATGATAATTAAATTAGATTCGTACTCTAATCCTTTATTCAAATAATGATTCAAATAATGATATCTAAAGTAGGAAAGTGAATTCTAAACTCACTAATTCTCATGATTCTTTATGAATGAAATCTTTTCTTTTTATATTTAAGTATATTTATTATTTAAAGGTGTATGCGGTTGGTGAATCTATATTTTTTATTTTTTTGTTTTTGTAGATATTCAAAAAGAATAAAGTTATTCATTTTTTCTTTTTATTTCTACTTTAAGAATCTAATAATTTTATTTTTTTTGATAATTTTTAAAATCTTGCATTTTATACTATAACGATAAAATTGGGGTTACGTTGAATTCGCGCTAAAACCTCTTCAGAAACATGTCTATCCATCTATCTAGAAGAAAGGTGATCGATTCCTATGTACCGAATGAACCAATGATTATTCATGATTCCATAACTGAATCAATTCCATACCGGTTCCAAATTATAGAAATGTTATGGTAAAACTTCGTTTGAAACGATGTGGTAGAAAGCAACGTGCGGCTTGAAACACATGATCCATTGTGGATTCTTACATCCACCATTTTATATAAGAATGAAGGTGCTCTTGGCTCGACATCATTTCTATTTACTTTACTGGAAACCTCGTTGGGTTGTAATGTAAATAGTCCATGATGGAGCTCGAGTAGAAAATATTGATTCATTTCTCAGGGGCAAAGATCTAGGGTTAATGCCAATCAATAAATTGGAAGAACTTCGTAAGTATATCTTCGATAAAGAAATTGAAAGGGTTTCACGTTTCTAAATCTACAATAAAATTTCGTGGAATTGAAAAAACCTTTTTCATGCAAAGTGTATTAGATGAGACTCAACCTTTTTCATGATTCTTTACTAGAAATTAATCGCAAAAAAGGTATGTTGCTGCCATTTTGATTTGAAAGGATTAAGAATCACCGAAGTTATGTCTAAACCCAATGATTTAAAACAAAGATAAAGGATCCGAAAACAAGAAAAGACCTTTTCCATTGTTTCCATAACTGGACTATAATAAAAGTGAAAATCGATTTGAAACGAAACAAAAAGAAAAGGAGTTTAAAGACCACTCAATAAATGAAATGCGTAAAAATTTTCTTTTGAGCCACTTGAGAGTTATCTAACGTGAGTTATGAGTACAAATGATTTTTTCAGGAAGGAAGAATAAAAAAAAGAGGAATTTAAACCATAATCTAATTCATTTAACCATGTTATACACCTATTTTTGATTGTATGTAATAAAACTTAGAATCATTTTTTCGCGAGCCGTACGAGGAGAAAACTTCCTATACGTTTCCAAGGGGGGGTTATTCATTTACATCTATCCCACTGAGCCGTCTATCGAATCGTTGCAATTGATGTTCGGTCCCGAAGAGAAGGAAGAGATCTTCGGAAAGTTGGTTTTTATGATCCGATAAAGAATCAAATTGATTTAAATGTTCCTGCTATTTTATATTTCCTTGAGAAAGGTGCTCAACCTACAGAAACAGTTCAGGATATTTTAAAGAAAGCGGAGATTTTTAAGGAACTTCACTTTAATCAAACGAAATCAAGTTAAGTCAAAA